TATGGATCTTTAGGATTGGTGTATTCTTTTAATCCCTTCGTTTCAGATCATGAATGGAGTCAAGTATCACAACCTTTTCTACCCATCCTGTATATTGTCCTTTTCGTTCCGTGTTGGAATAGACGAGATTTTACGAAAAAAGTTATTGATAAAAGAGAACAAATATTTTTTTTTTTCGATACGAATTTGACACAAGATGAAGGAAATCGCTATTTCAATTTCGAATTAAAAAAAATATTTAGAATATTCTATAATAAAAAAGAGTTCCATCATAACTATATAGTTATAGTGAAGTAATACTCCGGGTTCTCACAAAACAAAAGAAAATCCTTTTTTCAAAACTCATTCCTTATTTTATTAGTTAATGATCTAGTGATTGGATCTCTATGCTTATTCCGATAGAAAATGAAATATTCAAATGATTTTTCATCGAATGACTATTCATCTATTGTATTTTCACGTAAATAGGGGCAAGAAAGTTCTATGGAAAAATGGTGGTTCAATTCGATGTTGTATAAAGGAAAATTAGAATACAGGTGTGGGCTAAGTAAATCAATCGATAGATTTGGTGATCCTATTGAAAAAACCAGTGTAAGTGAGGATCCAGTTATAAACGATATGGATAAAAAGATTCATAGTTGGAGTGAAAGTTCTAGTTACAGTAATGCTAATCATTTAGTGGGTGTCAGGGACGTTCGTAATTTTATCTCTGATGACACCTTTTTAGTTAGAGATAGTAATAGTAATATTTATTCCATATATTTTGATATTACTAATCAAATTTTTGAGATTGACAATGATCCTTCTTTACTGAGTGAACGAGAAAGTTCGTTTTTTAGTTATTGGACTTATGCTTATCTGAAGAATGGATCGAAGAATGACGATCCGCCCTGTGATCATTCCATGTATGATACTAAATACAGTTGGAATAATCACATTACTAGTTGCATTAACTCTTATCTTGGTTCTCAAATTTGTATTGAGAGTTCCTTTTTAAGTAGTAGTGACAGTTACATTTCTAGTTACATTTATGGTGAAAGTAGAAATAGTAATGAAAGGGGGAGCTCCAGTATAAGAACTAGCAGGAATGGTATTGATTTCACTCGAAGAGAAAATTCTACTGATTTCCATTTGAATCAAAAATATAGCCATTTGTGGGTTCAATGCGAAAATTGTTATGGATTAAATTATAAGAAACTTTTTAAGCCCAAAATGAATATTTGTGACCAATGTGGATATTATTTGAAAATGAGTAGTTCAGATCGAATCGAACTTTCGATTGATCCAGGTACTTGGGATCCTATGGATGAAGACATGGTTTCTCTGGATCCTATTGAATTTCATTCGGAGGAGGAACCTTATAAAGATCGTATTGATTTTTATCAAAGAAAGATAGGATTAACCGATGCTGTTCAAACAGGCACAGGTCGACTAAACGGTATTCCCATAGCAATTGGAGTTATGGATTTTCAGTTTATGGGGGGTAGTATGGGATCCGTAGTAGGCGAGAAAATCACCCGTTTGCTCGAGTACGCTACCAATAAATTTTTACCTCTGATTCTAGTGTGTGCTTCCGGAGGAGCACGTATGCAAGAAGGAAGCTTGAGCTTGATGCAAATGGCTAAAATATCTGCTGCTTTATATGATTATCAATCCCATAAAAAGTTATTCTATGTATCAATCCTTACATCTCCTACTACTGGTGGGGTAACGGCTAGTTTTGGGATGTTGGGGGATATCATTATTGCCGAACCGAATGCTTATATTGCATTCGCAGGTAAAAGAGTAATTGAACAAACATTGAATAAGATAGTACCTGAAGGTTCACAAGCGGCTGAATATTTATTCCATAAGGGCTTATTCGATCCAATTGTACCACGTAATCCTTTAAAGGGTGTTCTGAGTGAGTTATTTAAGCTTCACGCTTTTTTTCCTTTGAATTAAAATTCACTTATTAAGTTAAAGTTAAGTAGAGCCTTAAGTCAAATTATTTTTATTTAATTTAGTTACATTTTTGTATTTGTAGCGAACAATCCGATAGTTTATCGGAATCAAAGTAAAAATTCTAAGGAAGAATTTCTTTTTTCTTTATCATAATATTTAATTGTAAATTGTATAAAGAATCGTGCGGATAATTCTTTTTTTTATACCGATATTACTGATTATTAATTAGGAAACCTCTATCTCTATCAACAAGATAAAAAAAATGGTTCCTTCTTCGAAATTCAAATTGGGCAAGGCAAATAAAATAAACCTAAGGTCATCTTTCCTTATTGCTTCGTATGTATAGTATATATAATTCAAATATAGAAAATATAGATATAGAGTATCTTTTCTTTCTACTATATCTTCCGAGAATCTCTATTTTTACTAAGAATCCTGTTGTTGGATTGAATTCTAACGAATCCTTCGGGAATTTGTAAGAAACTCTTTATTTCTTTATTTATTAAATAAAATCAAAATGAGAATTCAATTCTAATTTTAAGACAAGAATAGAATAGATTATCATACGTATATTTCTATATTTCATGTAGAAAGATAAAGAAGAATAAGTCTCATTTATTTAATTATCTATTCCTTGCACTTATTATTTAATATATATACTCACTTAGATATACTCAATATAATTATATACGAATTATAATTATTCTAAGATATCTTTCTAACAATAACAGGTACAAATATTAAATCGAGGTACCCATTCTATGACAACTCTTAACAACTTACCCTCTCTCTTTGTGCCTTTAGTGGGCCTAGTATTTCCGGCAATTGCAATGGCTTCTTTATCTCTTCATGTTCAAAAAAACAAGATTTTTTAGATTCGATAGGTGCAAATCTTATCTATTTTTTTTTCAAGACTTAGATATAGATAACACAGATATCTATTTAGTAGTAGTAGAATATGTCGGTTTCCTCCGAACATATATCTTATGTATGCGTAAATATATGGGTAAATAAATTATAGCAATTTTCAAATAGATCGGAATCGAGGTGGATGTATGAAATGTAAAGTCAATGTATCTATATGTGGATATCTAGAGGAGATCATATAAAAGGGATATTCTTATTTTAGACCTAACCAATTGGATCTAACCAATTAGATGAATTACTCCTAAAGGGTTACATCCGAATGATGCTAGTTGATGAGAGTTACTTCGGAAACAAAAAAAAGGAAAGTCAAATTCATTTGGACTATTTTCTCAATTCCAATAAAATGCAACTGGATCTAGTATGAGTTGGCGATCAGAACATATATGGATAGAACTTATAGTGGGGTCTCGAAAAATAAGTAATTTCTGCTGGGCCTTTATCCTTTTTTTAGGTTCACTAGGATTCGTATTAGTTGGATCTTCCAGTTATCTCGGTAAGAATTTGATATCTTTAGTTCCCTCTCAACAAATTCTTTTTTTTCCACAAGGGATCGTGATGTCTTTCTACGGTATCGCAGGTCTCTTTATTAGTTTATATTTGTGGTGCACAATTTCGTGGAATGTAGGTAGTGGCTATGATCGATTCGATAGAAAAGAAGGAATAGTGTGTATTTTTCGTTGGGGATTTCCTGGAAAAAATCGTCGCATCTTCCTACGATTTCGTATGAAAGATATTCAGTCCATCCGAATAGAAGTTAAAGAGGGTATTTATGCTCGTCGGGTCCTTTATATGGAAATCAAAGGACAGGGGGCCGTTCCCTTGACGCGTACTGATGAGAATTTGACTCCGCGTGAAATTGAGCAAAAAGCCGCCGAATTGGCCTATTTCTTGCGCGTACCGATTGAAGTATTTTGAAATGAACTTGAACTGAAGAAGAAATTCTTTCCCATCGGCAGGGAAAAAATTCAAGAATTCTCTTTTCTTTCTTCAGCATAGCATAGCTTAATAAAGTTTTTTCAGAACGTTCATTCGATCCAAAGTAGACGTATATGGAACATCCATAAAACGAAACTTTTTTTGTCCGCATAAAAAAGAATTTATGCGTATGGAAATCCACTCAACTCAATTCAGTAAAAAACAAGTAAAAGTAACAAATCGAAATAAAATAATAGATTCATCTCCTATATCAAAACATTTCGGAATAAAGGATTTCTCTTTTTATTTTCAATATGAATTGATAGGTTAGATACAAATAGATCATATCTTGTAAATGCTCTCTCCTTTCTTTTGTCAATCGACCTTTCTTTTTTTTTTTATCTTTTCTTTTGTGTTTCTTAATGATCAAAGGCAAAGGATTGCTTGTATCTCTTATCATTTTTGATCATTAGTTTTTGAATTTGTGATCGTTAGATCAGAATATTCTTCATAAATCTCGCTCCATTTTTCCTGGACTATAACCCGGCCATTTTTTTTTTCGAAAGATTTTCTTTTTTGATAGAAAGGACAAAGGGAGTTCTTTTGGCTTGAAATCCGAATAATATTCATTACTTGCTTGAATTGGTTGGCATTCATCAAAAAGGGCTTCGAATTTGATCAATTCAATTGAGGTATCTGGAAACAATATTTTTTCTTATTTCTTCATTCGAAACGGGCTCTTATTCTATTTCTGTATTCTTTCTAAATTCAAGGACTCACTACTAAATCACAAATAAAAAACAGGGAATAGATTCATAGGTCCGATGCCTTGGAATAGAACTTAGGGTTAATAGAAATAGTAGATCACATAGATTCAACAAATGAGGTGGGTTCATTAACAATTCAATGATGAAAAAATGGCAAAAAAGAAAGCATTTCTTCCTCTTCTATATCTTACATCTATAGTATTTTTACCCTGGTGGATCTCTCTCTCATTTAATAAATGTCTTGAATTTTGGATTACTAATTGGTGGAATACTAGGCAATCCGAAACTTTTTTGACTGATATTCAAGAAAAGAGTATTCTAGAAAAATTCATAGAATTGGAAGAACTCTTACTCTTGGACGAAATGATAAAAGAATACCCGGAAACACATCTACAAACACTTCGTATAGGAATCCACAAAGAAACGATCGAATTGATCAAGATGCACAATGAGGATCATATCCATATGATTTTGCACTTATCGACAAATATAACCTCTTTCATTATTTTAAGTGGTTATTCTATTCTGGGTAATGAAGAACTTGCTATTCTTAACTCTTGGGTTCAAGAATTCCTATATAACTTAAGTGACACAATAAAAGCTTTTTCTATTCTTTTATTAACTGATTTATGTATCGGATTCCATTCGCCCCATGGTTGGGAACTAATGATTGGCTATGTCTACAAAGATTTTGGATTTGCTCACAACGATCAAATTATATCTGGTCTTGTTTCTACTTTTCCAGTCATTCTGGATACAATTTTTAAATATTGGATCTTCCGTTATTTAAATCGTGTATCTCCATCACTTGTAGTGATTTATCATTCAATGAATGACTGATCCAACTATAATATTTGTTACTTTGTAACATAAGAAAAGCATTTCAATTTTAAGACGTACTTACTCTTTCTACCCTACAGGGATTTCTCCTACTCCTATATTCCAGTAAAATGATTTCAGTACAGTAAATAGCAGAATTGTGGATAGGGAACTATACAAGCGACCTACCTAATTTTATTGTAGAAATTTTCGGGATCAATGATTGGACCATGCAAACTAAAAACACCTTTTCTTGGATAAAGAAAGAGATTATTCGATCTATTTCCGTATCGCTAATGATATATATCATAACTCGGACATCCATTTCCAATGCATATCCCATTTTTGCACAGCAGGGTTATGAAAATCCACGAGAAGCGACCGGGCGTATTGTATGTGCCAATTGCCATTTAGCTAATAAGCCCGTGGATATTGAGGTTCCGCAAGCGGTACTTCCTGATACTGTATTTGAAGCGGTTGTTCGAATTCCTTATGATATGCAAGTTAAACAAGTTCTTGCTAATGGTAAAAAGGGAGGTTTGAATGTGGGGGCTGTTCTTATTTTACCTGAGGGATTTGAATTAGCCCCCCCCGATCGTATTTCGCCCGAGATGAAAGAAAAGATAGGAAATCTGTCTTTTCAGAGCTATCGCCCCACTAAAAAAAATATTCTTGTGATAGGTCCTGTTTCTGGTCAGAAATATAGTGAAGTCACCTTTCCTATTCTTTCCCCGGACCCCGCTACTAATAAAGATGTTCACTTCTTAAAATATCCCATATATGTAGGTGGGAACAGAGGAAGGGGTCAGATTTATCCCGATGGGAGCAAGAGTAACAATACAGTTTATAATGCTACAGCGGCTGGTGTAGTAAGTAAAATCATACGAAAAGAAAAAGGGGGGTACGAAATAACCATATCGGATGCGTCAGATGAACGTCAAGTGATTGATATTATCCCCCCAGGGCCAGAACTTCTTGTTTCCGAAGGCGAATCTATCAAAGTTGATCAGCCATTAACGAGTAATCCTAATGTGGGCGGATTTGGTCAAGGGGATGCGGAAATAGTACTTCAAGATCCATTCCGTGTCCAAGGCCTTTTGTTCTTCTTGGCATCTGTTATTTTGGCACAAATATTTTTGGTTCTTAAGAAGAAACAGTTTGAGAAGGTTCAATTGTCCGAAATGAATTTCTAGATTCTCGGATTTCCAATATCAAGTTCGTAAAAAGAATCAAATTCTTGTTTTGGGAATTCAATTATGTTATGTATGATCAAAAATTATGAAAAGCTTTTTGCTTGTTTCTATTCCAGATGTCGATATCGGGAATTATTTGTACCGCATTCCTAGTCATAGTATGTATATTGTGAAGAAGATTATTTTACTTTATCCCTTCTTTTTTTTTCAAGCCAAATTCGAGCGGTGTCACTAGGTCACTCTTGTGAGATTGAAATTTCATAGAATGGATCAATCGTTTTTTATTCTAATATTTTATTCTAATAGAATAAAATCTAAAATTTCACTGGATACTAAACATAAGATAAGTAAGTGGAGAATAGAAAACAAAGGATTATTCGCCTTCTTCTTCTTAGTCTTTTCTTTGACACAAGAAAGGAATTTTCTACATTTCTTTCTTGTGTCTACATAAAAACGGTTTTTGATCCCGTTCGTCAAAAATTACTATCCTTATTAGTTTCTATTTTTTCCATGTTTATCAGAACCCTTTTTTTATATTTATTACGTATACATATATAAAGTAGTGAACAAAAAAAAAAAAAATAGAGGGAAATCTTTTGATAAAATAGAACTTATTCTAATGGACTTAGAAAAAATTCAACTTTGATGAGATACTAAATAGAGTAGAGTAAGGATAAGGATCTATTCGAAAAGGATTTGCTTTGCATAATAGCTGATCGACAGAAATAGATATTGTAATTGTGTCATTCAGGAAAATGAAATCGAGCGATTCCTTCTTTCTTCTAACTTTGAAAGATAGATAAGATACTATCCGCGAATAAGGGATGCTCTAAATTAATTAATGAAGTTTTCAAAAACATTATAAGAAATGAAGTTTTTTTTTTATTTATAATAATAAAATATTATGAAAGCTTAAGAAGGCTTAAGAAGGCAAG